TCAGATAGCCTAAGCTTTTTCATGCACGATTAGAAGCAGGCTCATAAGGTGGTCAGCTCATTCATTCTCCAACATATCATTTTGTGCGGCTCATACAAACTCCGCTTACCTACCCGGTCTAGCTTCCATCCCTATCGGTCTCGAGGTCGGAACCCCAACAATCTCTTTCTCTCTCCTTCGATTTATGCCAGCGAAGGTTCCAAAAAAGGGAGCAGATTCTTAGCTGAAGGAAATGAGCCATGATCATGAAGTGAAAAGCACGTGGTAACCAAATCGAATGAAAAGTACAGCCTATCTCGATTAGCTGATCGAAACCTAGCGCATCATGTTCTCGAGTCGCCAGGTCTTTCTTCTTTATTGCCTTGGCCTTTCACCGGATATGGGATCGATCCCTTCCACCATTCCTCCAACAGATGCGGATGAATTAGCTGCCGTTATTCTTTCAACATTTGCAGAGCTAACCCCTGAAGTGACTTCAGTCCCGTGTTAGAGCTAACTGCTGCTTCTTCTATAGCAAGTGCCGAGCAGGAATCACTGCTTATTCGACCGGTAATGCCGTATGCCCGGCTATGAAAACCAATCCACCCAAGGCAAGGAGAAAGACAGCTGAACAAGACCATGCGGATAAGAGAAGAGTTGTGATTAGATTAACACTTTCTCTTCCAGATCACCTAATAGACTGGCCTTACTTAGTGACTCTCCCCAGGAAGAGAAGGGGGAAGTCGAAAGATAACTTACAGGCTTTCCTCAAAGCTCACAGCTAGTCCTCTTTATTGAATCTAATTCCCAAGCAGGCGGATTAGAAGGTAAGGTGCCAAGGTCAAGGCTAAGCTTAGTCGAATTCTTCCCCTAGGTGAAGGTAGTTCACCCGAGAAGACAGTGAAAGCAGAAGACTAACTTGAGGATGTCACGTGGAAGCTTTCCTAAATCCGGAGCCGGGATCAAAACTACTTATATAAGTAAGGATATACCACCAGCCTTCAAAAATTCAACAGATTCAACTATAGCAACTCAACTCTTCAGATCAGGAATCGCCTTTCTTATCTATTTGATTTCACGCCCTGAGCCTGAGCTAACTAATTTATCTTTCGACTGGAACTCCTTAATCAGTTAATCCGGAAGTGACTTCGATACCTTTCCAAGAATCCGGATCTGCCTTACTTAAGCCCCGACTTCGCTACACTTGCTTCTAGAAGGAAGTTCCCAGCCGAAGGCCCAGGTCCTAGTACTACCTCTTAGATACGATACCGCCAAAGGAAAGCAGTGACGCAGTCAAGTCACGAATAAAGTCACACCGCTACCGCTACTTTATGCTTACCATGCCTAGCTCCACGCTAATGAAGTCACTTGGTCCTTACCAGAGTAGAGACTCCGCCTAGGGCACCCTATCTCTATTCTATCTCTTTCACCGAAACCAAGGTAAACCGAAACCCAGACATAGAACTCCGTGAACGGGATCCACTACTTCTTTATTTATGATACCAGCAAATTCAACTGAAACTGATTCCACTTGAGAGCGGCATCCATCCCCGTGGTTATTTCGACAAGTCGGAGGCCAAGCGGTCTTAGGAAGACAACTGAATTACGCTGATAAGGTCGCCATGCCTCTCAGTACGTCAGCAGTTGATCCTCAACCAACTCCTTGGCTCACAGAACGACATGGCTACGATCCGACTTCTACGCTATTCTATTAAGGTTTCGCATCTCTCAAGCCCTGGTTGGCTACTGACTTGGCTTCGTTCACTCAAAAAGAATGGAATCCGGATCCGTAAGTGACTTCGATAGGCTAGCCTTTGGGCTTTTAGTTAAGACTTCTTTTCTTCCTTACCTTATAGAGCTTTGTCTGATAGGGAATTTTCTGCTCGCTACGCCCCTGCCCCAAGCCAAAATTGCTTGAATAGCTTGATCTGACCGTCACTAACGAAATTTCAGATCAGGAAATGTCACCCGAAGCACACCTTCAAAGCTCGGCTGAAGTTGGACTCGAAGCACGCCTTCAAAGCTCACCTTTCCTGAACCAACCGCCCATCTTCACGCCCTTGCCTGCCCGCCTGACTTGCTTGAAAGAAGCTCTGAAACAAGACAATACAATAGGAAAAGAAACTTGCCTTCCCTTATCTGTTCCGAGGACTGAGAACTAGACTCGAGAATGCTCTTACGCTAACGAAACTGTTTACTTTACTTTTTACTTCTCTTCTATCTTCCGTTCACTCCTCCCCCTGCTGTCGCCTGTATGGTGTTTACCGGGTGGGACCCTCGATCCGGAAGGTATGCCACTATCAGCTCTCTACATGTCTGCCTCCCTTGACCTGGTGCTGCGACTATCACCGGTAAGTTGCGTCGGATCAACATCGGGATTAGAATCAACTGCAAAAGCAACTAACTCAACTACTCGATCAACTTCCTCTACTGGCCCTACCGCTTGAATCTATTCCACCGCAAACAACCGAATCTACTACTGCAGGATCTTCCGCTGCTTCTGTTCTTATTGCTCTCTCCTGTCACTACGCCACCTCAGCAGCTGGGACTGGAACTGCTTCCGCATCTGGCACTCCCCAACCTTTTCTATCTATCTTTAGAAGTAGGGCTTTTGTCTAAAGACCGGGTTATCTCTCTGAATCAGGTTATTCACTGGGCTGTTAAGCCATCGAGTCTTCTAGGGTTGATCGACCCCGTTTCAAGAGGATTCATCCAAGACTCTAGATCTCGTTAATTCGTTGGAGGAGCCTATTCCATAAGGAAGATGAGAGGAAGGCAGGCCTTTCTTTAAGGCACACATAGTTGGCTGGTTATTTTTCTTTCCCATCCCTGCTGCTACTGCGGGTGCCCGGAATTCATGGATTCTCTGGTAGAGGGGAGTCGAGGTGGAATTCTTTGGTGGGCTGGCTTAAAAGAAGCCCCGCAGTAGGAGTAGCCACTTGTTTCATGGCTTTCATTTTCGCTTCAGATCCTGAATCTCCATAAATGGGTATGACTGGTTAAGGTGACCAGCTTTGTGCGGCAACCGCAAGTTAAGGTACTCTGGATTTGTTATAGCGCCACCATTTCATAATAGACATTGTCTGGGAAAGCTAGTCTTGGAATTGCTGTTTTATCCTACTGACGCTCTTCTATGAAAGTGGAGGCTTTACTCTAACTGGTCTTTTAAAGTCTCCTTGCTACGGCCTTTCAACAATATCCCTAGCTCGGAGGGTTACTCGGATCTTTCGTTTTTGTACTCTACTCGTTCCTTGAAGGTCCAATTCATTATCCAATTCATTAATAGTAATTGGAGGACGGTTAGTGTCTGTTCTGCATGACTCTGGAACGTTATAGCGTTGGAGCGGATTTCAGGGTCCCCTGACTTGCCAAACGGTTTCCGGTATACCTATACAGTCAGTCTTTACACACATGATAGTGGCAGCCAGGTTATCGACGATTCTACAATAGGCGGCCGCTAGAAAACCCGACAACGCGAATCACTTCCAGGCTGGCAAACAATCTATCTCGTGCCAGTGGCTCTTGTGCGCCTCATTTATGCTGGTGGCATACCGTACCGTATTGTGCTGAACACTCACCCGTGGCCTTCCGCTATGTTAGACCCTCCCCTAGAAGTACAATGGTTGGTCCCTCCGGAACTGGTAATCTCCGTTTGACTTGAAAGGAGCCTTGTTCAGCAGGTGCGCAGCAAGTATTCTTTCACAAGTTTGACGCAAGTCGTACCTCCCAGCCCCCTTAGCTACTTGTACTAAAAAACTAGGGCGCTATACGGAAGTTCGTGCCTGCTTATCCCGGCTACAATAACTATCGAACAGCGATCCATCTGAAGAATGGCGCTCGTATATCCCTAGGCGTGGGTCTGCACTTTCCCCTATTATAGAAGGGCGAGGTTTGGAACCCTCAAGCAAGACATGATCTACACAATAAGACATCATAGCGCCTAGAGATACAGGTACGGTTCATCACGTTACTTATCCAAGCGTGTTGCCGGATAGTCGGATATGCCGTACTCTGATTTTGTTGAGGTTAGGAACCATTTGCTGTTACCAGCATTGCTCATTATTAGGTAACGCCTCCCCTTTTATCGATTTTAGGGTTAGGGTGACACGTTGTCGCTTTCGCTTTAATAATGAATGATATGGAGTCATGCAAGGAGCGCGCTTTACTAATAACATAGAAAGGCCTTTTCACCATCTATTTCTGCCCTCCCCCTCCTAGCGAACGGGGAAAGCTTCTCCCTCACTCGCATTCGCCTAATCGAGCAGAACGCCACTCGGCGATCATCCTACAACTGGTCTCGCCTATAGTTATAGTGTAGAACACACATAAGTATAGGTTTTGTTGTCCTTACGACGATTGTCAAAGACCGGATCTTTGCACTTCGCGACCCTATCCGAGTATGTGCTTAGTGCAACGCCTCATAGAACAATGAAGTAATGTATCCATACGAGCTCCGGCCCTCAGCAGCTCGAATACAAAATAAACTTGTTCATTGTTGTTACCTGTTGTGGACCTTCAACGTTTCACCTTTCATAGATCTGGGAAAAGCGGGTTTGGTTTGGGAAATGACGTTGCGACTGGGCACGTGCGATAAGTAATAAAGAAAGCAAAGGGAAATCGGAGGGCAGGGAACATTGGAAATCCCTGCCTGGAAAACAAACAGTAGAGTGACGCGAAGGACCTCTAGCAACTCTACTACCGCCTTTCCTACCAAAAAGCTAACCCGAAATTACATAGGGTCTGGATCTGGAAAGGGCTGTACAGAATCTAATTCCTTCCTACCTTTCTTCCCCTGTTCCGGAGATAGATAGAGCCCTCTCGAAACCTAGCTGTTAGAGTGGTTTGGTCATTTTTGACTTTCTCCCCGAATGGGTACTTGAACCCTTCTCCTGCATGGTATAGAACAACTAAGGGTACTGGTCCTGCTCGCTTTGGTTCTGCTCCTGTGGTGACCAAGAAGCAGGAGCTTGAGCTCAACCAGCCATTGATAATCACTTTTGTGGTTCCCAATCGGGATGGAG